CAAATCATTAAATTATTTATTTCTCTTGAAATCATTTCAATGTTTTGTTTATTTTTACACACGCCTTTTTTTAGGGGGCCTACAGCCATTATGTGGCATAGGGGTTACATCCCGTATGAAACTTAATATTACACCACTTCTACGAATAGCCCTTAATGCTGCATCTCGTCCGAGACCGGGGCCTTTTATCATGACTTCGGCTCGTTGCATACCTTGATCCACTACCGTCCGAATAGCATTTCCTGCTGCGGTTTGTGCCGCAAAGGGTGTCCCTCTTCTTGTACCCTTGAATCCACAAGTACCGGCGGAGGACCAAGAAATTACCCGGCCTCGTACATCTGTAACAGTCACAATGGTATTGTTGAAACTTGCTTGAACATGAATAACCCCTTTTGGTATTCTACGTGCACTCTTACGTAAACCAATACGCCCATTCCTACGTGAACCGATTCTGGGTGCGGGTTTTGCCATATTTTATCGTCTCATAAATATAAGTCAGAGGTATATGGATATATCCATTTCATGCCAAAACAGATCTTTTCCGCTTTTTTTTATTTGTATATTGGGTCCCTTAGGGAGTCTCTTTTATTTTATAAAGATTATCCTTGTCTTTGTTTATGTCTCGGGTTGGAACAAATTACTATAATTCGTCCCCGTCTACGGATCAGTCTACATTTTTCACAAATTTTACGAATGGAGGCCCTTATTTTCATATTTGTCATTCCTTAACTGAATTTCAAATTTACTTATTTGAAGAAAATTAGTTTCTGGAAATTTGAAACTTTCGAATTGTATCCCTCCGAAAGGAATATTGAAGTTGAAAAAAAACCACCTAATCGTTTGAATCCTTGTTTCGGAATCTAGAAACTATATGCCCTTTGGTTGAATCATAATGACTTCTTTCAATTTTTACTCTATCTTCCGTTGGTATACGTATAAAACTACGTTGAATCCTTCCTGAACCATAACCTAGAATCCGATCTTCATTATCTAAATGAATCCGAAGCATACCATTCGGAAGTGATTCAGGAATTAAACTTTCATGAATCCAGTTTTCTTTTTTCATTCGCGGTAAAACCTCCTTGAAGTATTAACTAATGTAAGAGGAGAGTGAGAATAGAAACCCGTTCTTTATCTTTTTTTTTCACAAATAGTAAAGTTCCATATCTTATCTTAATTTGGATATAAGAAAGCTTACCATATATAACACAAAATTTCTCCGCCGATTCCTTCTAGTCGGGCCTCTCGGTCCGTCATTATACCCCGAGAGGTAGAAAGAATTACAATCCCCATCCCACCTAAAATTCTAGGAATTCGTTGATAACTAGAATAGATTCGTAGACCGGGTCGACTGATCCGTTTTAAATTTAAAACAGTTTTACATGGACCTTTCCTATTCCTTCTATGCCGTAGGGTTAAAACCAAAAAATATTTGTTGTTTTCCTGATGTTTCCTCACATTTTCAATAAAACCTTCTCTTAACAGTATTTTAACAAGGTTTTCGGTGATGTTAGTAGATGGTATTCGAACTGTTCCTTTTCTATTCATGTCAGCATTGCGTATAGAAGTTATTATATCAGCAATAGTGTCTTTACCCATGATAAATTAAAATTATTGTTACCCCCGAACTTTGATATAATCAACATGCTTTTTTCTTTCTATTTTATGAATTGTTAAAGATATATGCGTGAGACAAATTTACTAATTAATCTAGTTTACTCTATTCATATTTTATTCAAATGCTATAAGAGCATTAGAGTCTCCGTTTTATTAGACTTATAATACTTCAGGTGCTAATGAAACTATTTTAGTGAAATTTAACTGTCTCAATTCCCGTGCGATCGCACCAAAAATTCTAGTTCCTTTGGGATTTCCTTCTTGATCAATAACAACCGCAGCATTGTCATCATATCGTAGTATCATACCGTTGTCACGTTTGAGTTCTTTACAAGTACGTACAATTACAGCTCTGATCACTTCGGATTTTTCTAGAGGTGTATTTGGTATTGCTTCCTTGATTACAGCAACAATAACGTCACCAATATGAGCATATCGTCGATTACTAGCTCCTATGATTCGAATACACATTAATTGTCGGGCCCCGCTGTTATCCGCTACATTTAAGTGGGTTTGAGGTTGAATCATATCATTTTTTTTTATTTGCTCTTTCACTGCGAAGGGGCTAAGTAAAAAAAGAAATATTGTTTGTCCAAAACAAAAAAAAAAGAAACCTATAATTTTGTTTTTTTTTTTCATTCAAAAGATTTCTTTTCTTTGGTTATACATTCTTATCCCGAAATCATGAATTGCGTTCGTATAGGCATTTTGGATGCCGCTATTGAAATAGCCTTTCTGGCTACATTTTCTGCTACTCCACCCATTTCATAAAGTATTCTACCCGGTTTAACGATAGCTACCCAATATTCGGGAGATCCTTTACCGGAACCCATACGCGTTTCCGCGGGTCTTACTGTAACAGGTTTGTCTGGAAATATACGTACCCATATTTTTCCGCCGCGGCGTACGTTTCGTGTCATTGCTCGCCGCCCTGCTTCTATTTGTCTAGACGTGATCCACGCGGGTTCAAGTGCCTGAAGAGCATATCTACCAAAGCAAATACGATTACCTCGATAAGATATTCCTTTCATTCTTCCTCTATGTTGTTTACGGAATCTGGCTCTTTTGGGGTTATAGTTGATGGTTCTTTTTCAATTTCAATTCCATCTCTACTACAGAACCGGACATGAGAGTTTCTTCTCATCCAGCTCCTCGCGAATGAAAAATAACAATTATAACATGGTATACATGTATTTAATGAATAATATACTGAATCGTGGGAGTCTTTGAGATTTTATCTAATATCTAATCTATTAGAAATTTGTATATCTTGTTTTGATAGTTTATATAAAAAAAACTAAACATGTATTCAATTTCTATTTATTTATAGTTATAGATAATTATTTTATAGATTAGTTAGAGATAATAGATAATAATAATAGAATTTCGTTTTATTATAACGAGTATTTATTTTGTTTTGTCTTTTTTATTATCATATTATATTGGATCTATCAAAATTTAGAAATCCAATAAAATAAAAACTTTCGCGGGCGAATATTTACTCTTTCCATATCTATTTCAGTTGTAGGGTTATCCTATGACATGGCCTCTCAGAATAAAAGTGGATTGGTTCCGGGTTCGTTTCGCCATCCTACCCAATGAATTATTAGGATTCGTTTTCAATAGAATCTTCTGCATCCACGGGTTCCGTCGTTCCCATCGCTTCGCGATTAATGGTTAGGCCCGAATTCTACGGCGGAGCTCCTAATGAAAATGAAATGTGTTATTGAGTCAATTTTCTCAGTCTTTGTGGACCCAGGGCTCTTGACTTTTTTTGTTCTATGAACAAATTCATCGAATTATAGATCAATCAAATTAGTATTGATGCTTTATTACGCTATCCTTTATAAGATCGCTCAGAGACCTTACATATTGGAATCATATAGCATTAGTATTCTTTTTCTCTCTTTCTCTCACCCTTCCATTTATCTGCATTCTTTTTGTTATTGCTTCACAACTTAAAATTGGTTTTTCTTTTTTTTGCTTGTTTATGCAAACAAAAATTCAGTTGCTACAATGATATGATCAATATATCATATCGTGACTAGTTCTTTAGATCCAGATAATATGAAGCGGTGAGTTGGTTATTAGTTCGATAGTTATTAGTTCATACTATGGGCCAGTCCCTTTTTTTGAGACTAATAACCCTACAAAAACCAACGAGTCACACACTAAGCATAGCAATTATATCAATATAAAAAAATGAATTGAATTTTTATTCAACCTTATAGAATTGCCCATTTTTTTTTTATTTAACAGAAAAAGAATGAAAGAGTTTGTCATTTTTTGCTTTTTTATTTCCGATAGAACGTAAAGACAAGTAAAATAAAGGCTTAGGCTTCCTCGTCTACAAATATCCAAATTTTGATGCCTAATACCCCATAGATAGTTCCAACTGCATAGGAACAATAATCAATTTTAGCTCGAATGGTTTGTAGAGGAACTCTACCCTCTCTGATCCATTCGACACGCGCAATCTCTTTTCCGTCGATACGTCCTGCAATTTGTACTTGAATTCCTTTTGTACCTGCTTGTTCAGTTAATTCAATAGCCTTTTTCATTGCTTTTCGAAATGAAACCCTATTCTTTAATTGTCCGGCTATAAATTCGGCGAGAATATTAGGGTGTCCATAAGGGTTTGTAATTCTTGTAAGAGCAATGTTGAGTTTTCGGTTTACACAATTAATTTCTTTTTGTACATCTATCTGCAATTCTTCGATTCTTCGAGGCCCACCTTTACCTTCTAGTAATAATTTTGGGAATCCCATATAGATTATGACCTGAATCAAATCGATTCTTTTTTGAATCTTTATGCATGCAATTCCCTCAACACCAGAGGATATTTGAATATTTTTTTGTACATAATTCTTGATCCACTCTCGGATTTTTTGATCTTCTTGTAGCCCTTCGGAATAATTTTGTGGTTGTGCAAACCAAAGAGAATGATGACCTTGGGTTGCACCAAGTCTGAAACCAAGTGGATTTATTTTTTGTCCCATAATCTCCTAATACTATATATATCATGACACGTCATATCCGTGTACTTACTTATTTTTATTTCTCCATATGTTGCCTTTGAAGTATAATATGGCGTATTTGGCTCCTTTATACTTCCTTTTTTATACTTCCTTTACAGATATATCTTTTAATCCAATAGTTATATTAAAAACGTGTCTTTTTATCGGATAACTACGCCCTCGAGCTCGAGGTTTTAATTTTTTCACAGTAGTACCCCTTCACGACTTCCGCTTTGCTAATGATTAAACTTGCTTCGTTTAAACCGACATTGTGAATAGCATTTGTTGCTGCAGAATAAACCAATTTAAAAATTGGATAACCCACTCGATAAGGCATAAGTTCGAGTCTCATACGTCTTTCTTCGT